TTAGACCAACAAAGAAGGGGAAGGTCCCGTTAAATTTTTCATTTTATTATTCTCATTTTTTCGTATAAACGAAAAAAGATCTCCCTTTCCAATCCAACGATGTTTTTGGAAAATTCAGTTCTTTGGTCATTCAGAACATCTATTCCTCGATAATACTTATTTTATTGATCCTTCCGAAAGGAATCGCTTGATTTACTGAATGACACAATAGAATCTAGATTTTTCGAGATCAAATATCATGCAAGAAGTTCGATTTGTTCAATAAGATTCCTTCTCTCCTTTTTTTTCAGTTTGTCTACTACATAGTAATGTAATAATAATAAAATAATCAATCTAAAAAAAATAAAAAAGGTTAAATTTCAAAAAAAAAAAGAGAAATTCCGACTAAATCTTTGACGAGGGGAATCAAGACTCATTACTATTTCGACACACGACAAGTATGCGTAAAATTCCTTGTCGTGTGTCAAAGACCCGGAAGGCGAAGAATCCCCCCTAGAATCATTTGTTCCCCTTGTTTCTCTTTTCTTTTCGTTATATTCACCAGTATCTCGTCAAATTTTATTTGATTCTTGAATAGAAAACACTCTATAACATTGAAATATCACCTGATATATGATGATAATGACATCATTCGAATTTCGATTGGAAAAAGGTGAAAAATCTTCTTCATAATCATAATATAGTTATAGTTAGTATGATTAAGAATGCAGTACAAATAATTCCAGATTTCTCGTAGATAAAGAGTATAAACAAAAAAAAAAGAACCTTCTATTATTTATTTCTTGGTCATCCAAAATTGTCAAAGAATTGTCAACAAGATTTTTGTTCGTGTTACGAACTTAATGCTGATAAATCCACGAATCTAGAAATTCATTTCGGACAGTTGAACCTTCTCGAACTGTTTCTTTTTAAGAACCAAAAAGACTTGTGCCAAAATAACAGATGCAAAGAAGAACAAAAGACCTTGTACGCGCAATGGGTCTTGAAGTACTATTTCTGCATCTCCCTGACCAAATCCACCCACATTAGGATTACTCGTTAATGGTTGATCAAGTTTGATAGATTCACCTTCTGAAACAAGAAGTTCTGGTCCCGGAGGGATAATATCAACCACTTCACGTCCATCTGAGGCATCCACTATGGTTATTTCGTATCCCCCCTTTTTTTCTTTTCGTAAAATTTTCTTTACTATACCTGTTGCTGTAGCATTATAAACTGTATTATTACTCTTGCTTCCGTCAGGATAAATCTGACCCCTTCCCCTGTTACCACCTACATATATCGGGTATTTTAAGAAGTGAACATCTTTCTTAGTAGCAGGGTCTGGTGAAAGAATAGGAAAGGTAATTTCACTATATTTTTGCCCAGGAACCGGACCTATCACAAGAATATTTTTTTTATTGGGGCGATAGCTCTGAAAAGAAAGATTGCCTATCTTTTCTTTCATCTCGGGAGAAATACGATCCGATGGGGCTAATTCAAATCCCTCAGGTAAAATCAGAACAGCCCCTACATTCAAACCCCCCTTTTTGCCGTTAGCAAGAACTTGTTTTAATTGCATATCATAAGGAATTCGAACAACTGCTTCAAATACAGTATCAGGAAGGACCGCTTGTGGAACCTCAATATCCACGGGCTTATTCGCTAAATGACAATTGGCACATACAATACGCCCAGTTGCTTCTCGTGGATTTTCATAACCTTGCTGTGCAAAAATGGGATATGCATTTGAAATGGATGAACGAGTTATTATATATATCATGAGCGATACGGAAATGGTTCGAGTAATCTGTTCTTTTATCCAAGAAAAAGTATTTCTAGTTTGCATGGTCCAATCGTTGATCCCGAAAATTTCTACAATAAATTAGGTAGGTTGCTAGTATAGTTCCCTATCCACGATTCTGCTATTTACTTAACTGAACTGAAATTCTTCCTTATGGGAAGAACTCCCTGTCTTGGATGGGTAGAAATAGAAAGAGTAAGTACGATTTTAAATGCTTTGATTATATACAAACAAAGTAAGAAACATTTTTATTATAATTATAAATTATAATTGGATTAATATCCGTAGATCTTTTTTCTTTTCAGTCATTCATTGAATGATAAATCACTACAAGTGATGGGGATACACGATTTAAATAACGGAAAATCCAATATTTCAAAATTGTATCTAGAATGACTGGAAAAGTGGAAACAAGACCAGATATAATTTGATCGTTATGAGCAAATCCAAAATCTTTGTAGATAGAGCCAATCATTAGTTCCCAACCGTGGGGCGAATGAAATCCGATACATAAATCAGTTACTAAAAGAATAGAAAAAGCTTTTATTGTGTCGCTTAAGTTATATAGGAATTCCTGAATCCAAGAGTTAAGAAGAATAAGTTCTTTATTCCCCAGAATAGAATAACCACTTAGAATAAGGAAACAGATTATATTTGTCGAGAAGTGCAAAATCATATGGATACAATCCTCATTGTGCATCTTGATCAATTGAATCGTTTCATTGTGGATTCCTATACGAAGCTTTTGTAGATGTGTTTCCGGGTATTCCTTTATCATTTCGTCCAACAGGTGGAGCTCCTCTAATTCGATGAATTTTTCTAGAAGACTCTTTTCTTGAATATCATTCAGAAAAGTTTCGGATTGTTTAATATTCCACCAATTAGTAATCCAAGATTCCAGACTTTGTTGAAATGATAGAGAGATCCACCAGGGTAAAAATACTATAGATGCAAGATATAGAAAAGGAATAAATGCTTTCTTTTTTTCCATTTTTTTTTTCATCTATAAATTGTTAACGAACCCGTCGCGTTCGTCGACTCTATGTGATCTAATGTTTCTATCAAACATGAGTTCTATTATAAAGTATCGAATCCATGAATCTATTCTCTGTTTTTTTTTTTGATTTGGTTTGAATCTTGAAAAAATACAGAAATAGAAAAAGCGTCCACTTCGAATTCGAATGAAGAAATAATAAAAAAATAGTGTTTCCAGATATTGCAATTGGTCAAATTCGAAACAATTCCTTCCTTTCTTTTGATTTCAATTAATGAATATTAGTTAGATTTCAAGACAAGAGAACTCACCTTCTACAAAACAAAAATATCCAATATTTGGAAAAATTTTCCGAGCTACTCATAGCACAAACTAATTGTTTGATCATTAAAGAGAACAAAAGAAAGATTGCTAAAAAGGAGAATAAATTTACATGATTTATTTGTATTTAACCTATCAATTCCAAATACGGAAAAAATTAGATTTATTTCGATTTGATCTATGACCATTATTCATTAGTATATTATTTCGATTTTTTACTTTTTTTTAATTGGGTTGAGTCGCTTTCCGTAAAAGACCTCTTTTTGTAGATAAATTTGTAGACAAAAACATTTTCCTTTTTTGGTTCTTCTGCATACACCCGCTTTGACCCGAATGGACGTTCTGATGAAATTTCTGTTCTGTTAAGGTATACCGTAGAAAAATAGGATTGTAGAGTTTTTATTTTACTCCGAGAAGAAAGAGTGCATTTCAAAATACTTCAATTGGTACACGCAAGAAATAGGCCAATTCAGCAGCTTTTTGTTCAATTTCTCGTGGAGTCAAATTCTCATCCGTACGAGTTAAGGGAATGGCCCCCTGACCTCGGATTTCTAGATAAAGGACACGACGAGTATAAATACCCTCTTTAAGTTCTATTCTAATAGACTGAATATCTTTTATAAGAAATCGGAGGAAGATACGACGATTTTTTCCAGGAAATCCCCAACGAAAAATACATACTATTCCTTCTTTTCTATCGAATCGATCATAACCACTCCCTACATTCCATGAAATTGTACACCACAAATAGGAGCTAATAAAGAGACCTGCAATCCCATAGAAAGACATCACGATACCTTGCGGAAAAAAAAGAATTTGCTGGGGGGGAAATAAAGATATCAAATTCCTACCAAGATAGCTGGAAATTCCAACCAATAAGAATCCTACTGAACCTAAAAAAAGGATAAATGCCCAGCAGAAATTACTTATTTTTCGAGATCCCGTTATAAGTTCTATCCATATACATTCTGATCGCCAATTCATACTAGATCTGGTTGCATTTAATTTGAATTGAAAGAATACCCAAAATGGATTTGTCTTTCCTTACTCTTTTTGTTTCCGATGTAACTTTCATCAACTAGTACTATTCTGATGTGAATCTTTACTTTCAATTAGTTAGATCGAAGATAATAAGTAAGATCTAACCCTATGTGTCACGTTTCCACATGCGTACGGGCTTTTTTTTTTATGTTTAGAAGAAATCAAATCACGTGGTAGACCATTCTGCTAAAGAGCTATCCGTGTTATGATTCAAATCTAAGTCTTGAAAAATGAAAATTAGCCTACAAGATCTAAACTAAATAATCTTGTTTTTTTGAACATGAAGAAATAAAGAAGCCATTGCAATTGCCGGAAATACTAGGCCTACTAAAGGCACAAAAATAGAGGGAAAGTTGATAGTTGTCATAGAATGGGTACCTCGATTTACTATATTGTACCTGTTTGTTATATATATTTTTTTATTATTATATTTATTAATTAATTAATATAATAAGTGCAAGAAATGCGGAACTAAAAAAAATTAGCTTTCTACATATTTACTTTAAATTATTATATTATTATTCTTCATCTTTTCTTCTTTTTTTGCTTCTAATAATTATTTAAAAAATAAATAGAAAAAATTCAGGTTTCTTAGAACTTATAAATGGAATTTCCAACGGATTCATTAGAATCTGATCCAAGAGGTATAGATTTCCAGAAAATATTGAAAGATGCAAGAAAAAAGATATTTTTGAATTGTAATTATATACATATGTAAGAAGGGAACATTGTTTTATTTGACTAATTTCACAGAAGGAAAAGGAAAAAGTCGTTCTTTTATCTTGTTGATAGAGGTTTCCCGATTAGTAATCGGAAATAGAATGAATATATATAATTATTCACATTTGTTGATTCTTTCTA